TACATTATATAATGCGAATTTGTAACACTATATATCAACACATATCTGAATTCGTTGATGATGCCAATCGAGCCTTGCCTGGTTTAGGGGTTTAACAGGATTAATTAGGACTCGCTGGGCGTGGGGGGTAAGGGGGGTTTACCGCGCGCGCGTGAGAACTGCAATGAATTGGAAAGAGGGGGGAATCTTATAATAGTATGTGGAATTAATAATAACTTATGCACCTGAAATAAAAACATGCAATGAATTCACGTATGACTATAAAACATGCATTAAACTTTGGATAATAAATGTAATGTAAAATACAACAATTAATTCATGTAGGTAAGAATTTAACATTTAAAATTCCAATTATATCTTAGATAATCACATATTCCGTGGAGTGGAAAAATATGGGGAAATTAATATTTGTTATTGTGAATTATCATGGGAGATTGCAGTTATAGTTTAAGCACATTACATTACTTTGTTTAAAGCACTAGGGTATGGACTACCTTGACAGAGGTTGGTAGGATGCATGAAATATGTCAAATGAAAGTGACCCCAAAAAAAGAAAAACCCCATGTCTTTTGGAGTGAACGCCTTGGCATGGGGGGTTTTTGCTAATGAGAAGTTCCACCATTAACCATATGTCAGGATAATTCACAGTAGGTGGAATGATTAATGTTGTGGCCCTGAAATAGGAACCAGATGCCAGTAATAGTTCAAGTAGTGTGACCCCCACAAGTTTTGCCCCTGACCCTATCAAGGACCGTGTATCTTAAGTTATCGAGTAATGGTGGTCTCTTGCTGACCCCTAATTAATTTTGAGGTACAAGTTGTATTGATATTGAAATTTTATAGTACTTTGTTTTAATTAAGTTAGTTAGGGTTAAGGTAAGAATGTGATATGTACAACTTCTTTTAGATTTTTAAAACAAATATGGTTGAAATAAGTTTGTGGGGACTTATAGTGTAATGCATTAAACCATAATGTAATATTATGCATAATATGTACTAAACCATAGTGTTGAGTTATGCATAATATGTACTATACCATAGTAAATGAATGCAAGATGAGACATTATTGATATCAGAAAATAGTTTAGTTGAGAATCCTGGCTTTGGGAGTCAGGGGCGGGAGTTAGAGTCTTCCTTTTCTGGCACTAGGAGGGGGTTTAACCTTCGATCTCCGGATTACAAGACCGGTGCTTTGGGTCTAAGCTACTAGGGCAGTAGAGATTAAGGGATTTATTTTCTAATCAACTTGCTAGTGGGTTTAAGATTAAGAAGAGTGAGAAGTACAAGATGGAGGCGATTTGTCCAATGATGACGAATGGATCTTCAACTGGTATTCCGCCAATTCAGGTTAGGATAAGTACGTCCGCTACGAGGATTCAGAATAGAAGTTGGGATAGGGGACGGAAAGTGAGTCCTCGTTGTTTTGAAATGTGTAGTATTGGGACAACTATAAGTACTAGGATGGAGAATAGGAGAGCTAGTACGCCGCCAAGTTTATTGGGGATTGATCGTAGAATAGCGTATGCGAAGAGGAAGTATCATTCTGGTTTAATGTGTGGGGGAGTTACGAGAGGGTTAGCTGGGGTGAAGTTTTCTGGGTCGCCGAGGAGGTTGGGTGAGAAGAGGGCTAAGGATGTGAGGGCTGAAAGGAGGATGATAAAGCCTAGAGTATCTTTGTAGGAGAAATAGGGGTGAAAGGGGATTTTGTCTGCATCAGAGTTTAGGCCAATTGGGTTGTTAGAGCCTGTTTCGTGTAAGAAGAGGGCATGAAGGAGTGTGGCTGCGATAATGGCAAATGGGAGCAGGAAGTGAAAGGCGAAGAATCGTGTTAGTGTAGCATTGTCGATGGAGAAGCCGCCTCAGATTCACTGTACTAGTGCATCTCCTATGTAGGGCACGGCTGATAATAGATTTGTAATTACTGTGGCACCTCAGAATGATATTTGTCCTCATGGTAGGACATATCCAACGAATGCAGTTATTATTACAAGTAGTAGTAGTACCACTCCGATATTTCAGGTTTCTTTGTAGAGGTACGAGCCATAATATAGTCCTCGTCCAATATGTAAGTAAATACAGATAAAGAAAAATGAAGCTCCATTAGCGTGTAGGTTGCGGATGATTCATCCATAATTTACGTCTCGGCAGATGTGGGCTACGGATGAGAAGGCGGTAGAGATGTCCGAGGTGTAGTGTATGGCGAGGAATAGTCCTGTTATGATTTGTGCAATGAGGCAGAGTAATAGTAGGGAGCCGAAGTTTCATCATGCAGAGATATTGGAGGGGGCGGGGAGGTCGATTAAGGCGTCATTGGCGATTTTAAGTAGGGGATGGGTTTTTCGGGTGATCATGGTTCTTATAGTTGAATAACAACGATGGGTTTTCAAGTCATTAGTCCTGGTTAAAGTCCGGGTGAGAATTATGATGTATTTTATTGATTTACTTTTGTTGAGTCTGGTGGTTGGGCTGGTTGGGGTTGCTTCTAATCCTGCGCCTTATTTTGCTGCTTTGGGGTTAGCTATAGCAGCGGGGGTGGGATGTGGGATTCTAGTGGGCTATGGTGGGTCATTGGTTGGCTTAATATTATTTTTGATTTATTTGGGTGGAATATTAGTGGTATTTGCGTATTCAGCGGCTTTGGCAGCTGAGCCTTTTCCTGAAACGTGGGGGACAGGGTCAGTTAAGGCTTATGTTCTAGTATATTTAGTTGGGGTGGGGATTGCGGCGTGGTGATTTTGGGGAGGCTATGGGGGTTGAGCTGTGGATGAGTTTAAAGAGTTTTTTATAGTGCGTTGTGATGTAGGTGGGGTTTCTTTAATGTATTCTGTTGGTGGAGGGATGTTAATTGTGTGTGCTTGGGTGCTATTATTATGTCTTTTTGTAGTGTTGGAGCTTACACGGGGTTTGGGTCGGGGGGCGCTTCGAGCTGTTTAGATTGTGGTTAGTAAGGCAATAATTAGTACTGTTGAGATTAAATAAAGGGATAGGTAAATTTTAATGATGTTGGTGTTGATGTTGTCAAATATAGAGGAGAGTGAGTGGTGAAATGGGTGGAGTCCTTTAGGTCCTATTTCTAGTCATTGTCGGTCGAGGCTGGTGGCTTGTTTTCCTAGGGTGAGGTTGAATTTTGGGAGGAGGCGGTGGATGATGGGTGGGAAGAATCCTAATATGTTGGAGAAGCTGTGTAATGTTAGGGAGGGGGTGATTTTAATTTGTTTAGAGGTTGTTGTAGCTAGTGCAAGGGCAATAATTAATCCTGTAATTGTCACTGCTAGTGCAGCTAGTTTGAGGGATAAGGGTATTGTTATGATGGGTGTTTTGGATGGAAGGAAGTATGAGGTGAGGATTAGCCCTGCGATGATGCTTCCTCAGGCTAGGCGTTCAATTGATGCAGTGACTGCAGGGTTGTTTTCATTAATAGGAGAGAAAGAGGAGAATCGGGGGGAGCCTATTGTTACAAAGAAAACAACTCGTAGGCTATATACTGCCGTAAAGGAGGTGGCGATTAGTGTTAGGATAAGGGCTCAGGCGTTTAGGTGGGAGGTGTTTAGGGCTTCGATGATTGCGTCTTTTGAGAAAAAGCCTGCTAGGAAGGGTATGCCTGTGAGTGCGAGGCTTCCGATGATTAGACAAGAGGAGGTGAGTGGTAGTAGTTTATGTAGGCCTCCCATTTTTCGGATGTCTTGTTCATCGTTGAGGCTGTGAATGATTGAGCCAGAGCATAGGAAGAGTATGGCTTTAAAAAAGGCGTGGGTGCAGATGTGCAGGAAGGCTAGGTGGGGTTGATTAAGACCGATGGTGACTATTATTAGGCCGAGTTGGCTTGATGTTGAGAATGCTACAATTTTTTTAATGTCGTTTTGGGTTAGGGCACAGGCAGCGGTGAAGAGGGTTGTTAGGGCTCCTAAGCAGAGGCAAACGGTTAGGATTAGTTGGTTATCTTCTATTAAGGGGTGTAGTCGGATTAGGAGGAAGATACCTGCGACTACTATTGTGCTTGAGTGAAGTAGGGCTGAGACTGGGGTTGGGCCCTCTATTGCTGAGGGGAGTCAGGGATGAAGGCCAAATTGGGCGGACTTTCCGGTGGCGGCGAGGATAATGCCAAGTAGAGGAAGGGTTATATCAAATTCTTTAGATAGTAGGAAGATTTGAGGGATTTCTCATGAGTTTAGGTTTATTGCTATTCAGGCAATGGCTAGGATTAGGCCCACATCTCCAACTCGGTTGTAGATTACTGCTTGGAGAGCTGCTGTGTTGGCATCGGCTCGGCCATGTCATCATCCGATTAGAAGAAATGATATGATACCTACTCCTTCTCAGCCGATGAATAGTTGAAATATATTATTAGCGGTTACTAGAATAATTATGGCTACTAGGAACAGGAGTAGGTATTTGAAAAATCGGTTTAGGTATGGGTCAGAGTGTATGTATCATGATGCAAATTCTAGAATTGATCAGGTTACATATAGGGCAATGGGGGTAAAGATTAGGGAGTAGTGATCAAATTTAAAGCTAATATTGATATCAAAGTTTATAATGTTTATTCAGTTTCAGGTAGTAATGATACTTTCTGCTCCTTGGTCTAGGAAGATGATTAGTGGAATAATGTTGATGAAGAATGCAGTAGATACTGCGTTTTTAGCGTATTTGAGGGCTCAGTTTTGGTTTAAAGGGGAGGGGGTTAGTGTTATTAGTAAGGGTCAAATTAGGATTGTTAGGGTTAAGAGAAGAGTGGTAGTTATAATGGTATTTATCATAGCTGCTACTTGGAGTTGCACCAAGAGTTTTTGGTTCCTAAGACCAATGGATGAACTATTATCCTTTAGAAGCGGTGATTAAACGAATGAGCCACGGAGTTTAACCGTGGGTATAGGGATTAGCAGTCCTTATTGCTTCAGGCCTCTTTCGGTGGATAAGGGGATTTTAACCTCTATTTTTAGAACCACAATCTAATGTTTTATGTTAAACTATATCTACAGTACCATCAGCCTCATATGATTTCTGGTTTTGTAATTAAGAGGATGATTGGGAGGAGGTGGAGGGCGATAAGAAGGTGCTCTCGTGTGTGAAAGGGTTGGAGGTTGTTGACATGTTGTGGGAGTGGACCTCGTTGAGTTATTAGGAACAGGTAGAGGGAATAGGCTGCGGTAATTAGGGTTCCTGTTCCGGTGAAGATTAGAGTTCATGGAGATCAGTTAAATATTGCTGTAATAATTACTAGTTCTCCTATTAGGTTTGGAAGGGGAGGTAGAGCTAGGTTTGCTAAATTTGAAATGAATCATCAAGCGGCGGTAAGAGGAAAGATGATTTGTAATCCACGGGCTAAAACTATTGTTCGGCTGTGGGTTCGCTCATAAGTGGTATTAGCTAGGCAGAAGAGGGCAGAGGAGACTAAGCCGTGGGCAATTATCAGTACTAAAGCTCCAGTAAATCCTCATGGCGTTTGAATTAGAATTCCTCCGGCAACGAGGCCTATGTGGCTGACAGATGAGTAGGCAATTAGTGATTTTAGGTCTGTCTGTCGTAGACAGATAGAGCCTGTTATAATGACTCCTCAGAGGGCCAGAGCTACAATTGGGTAAATTATATCTTTGGATAGGGGATCTAGGATTACTATTATGCGTATTATACCGTAGCCTCCAAGTTTTAGTAGGATTGCTGCTAGAACTATGGATCCTGCTACTGGGGCTTCTACGTGGGCTTTTGGAAGTCAAAGGTGGACTCCATAAAGGGGTATTTTTACTAGGAAGGCAATTAGGCAGCCTGCTCATCAGATTTTGTCCCCTCAGGAGGCAAGAATTAGTGGTTGTGAGTGTTGGAGAATAAGTATTGAGAGTGTTCCTGTGTTTTGATGGAGAAGAAGAAGGGCCACTAGTAGGGGGAGGGATCCTGCCAGAGTATAAAACAGAAAATATGTTCCTGCACTTAAACGTTCGGTTTGGTTTCCCCATCGGGTGATGATAATTAGGGTTGGAATAAGGGTTGCTTCAAATATTACATAGAATATAATGATTTCGGTGGCGCCGAATGCTATAATTAAGAAGGTTTGGAGGGAGGTTAAGAGGGTAATATAGGCTCGTTGGCGGTTAATGGGTTCTGTTTTAATATGGTTTTGGCTGGCTAAAATTATTAGGGGGAGTAGCCAGCAAGTGAGCACAAGCAGGGGGGTTGATAGAGGGTCCGTACCTAGATATGAGTTGGAAAAAGTTCAGCCTGTTTCTAGGGGCCATTTAATTCAGGTGAGGCTGGTTAAAGCAATGGCGAGACTTTGTAGGGCTGTGACAGTCCAGAGTCATTTTGGGGAGGAGAGTCAAATTGTGGGGAATAATATAATTGTTGGTATTAGAATTTTTAGCATTGTAATAAATTTAGGGCTTGTAGGCGATCTGTTCCATGGGTCCGGGCTGTAGCAACCAGTAAGGCTAGTCCTGCTCCAGCTTCACAGGCTGAGAAGGCTAATAGGAGGATAGGGGCTGCAGAAAAAGCAGCTGATTCTAATTGTAGGGTTCATATGGCTAGGGCGATGAATAGGGATAGTATTATTCCTTCTAGGCATAATAGGGCTGATAAGAGGTGGGTGCGGTGAAAAGCTAGTCCTATTAATCCTAAAGTAAATGCTGAGGTAAAGCTGAAGTATGCTGGTGTCATAAGGAGATCACGGATTTGAACTGTGGTTTTCTGAGCCGAAATCAGAGGTCTTATATTTGGACTAATCTCCTATTCGGCCCATTCTAGGCCTCCTTGTATTCATTCATAAATTAAGCCTAGTGTAAGGAGAATTAGAATAGTTGCGGCTCATAGGAGGGTGTAGGTGGGGTGTGGAAGTTGATTGCCCCAGGGCAGTGGAAGGAGTAGAGCAATTTCTAAATCAAACAGTAGGAATAGAATGGCAATTAGGAAAAACCGTAGGGAGAATGGTAAACGTGCTGATCCTAGGGGGTCAAAACCACATTCATAGGGGGAGAGTTTTTCTGCATCAGGATTTATTTGTGGCAGTCAGAACGAGACTAAGGCAAGGATTGAGGAGAGGGCAAGAGAGAGGAGGAGAATAATTATAACTAGGTTCATTATCTTTCCTTGGAGTTTAACCAAGACTAGGTGATTGGAAGTCACTTGTACTAACTTTAAATACTAGAAAGATATGATCCTCATCAGTAGATAGAGACATATAGGAATAATCATACAACGTCTACGAAATGTCAATACCAGGCGGCTGCTTCGAATCCAAAGTGATGTTCTGATGTAAAGTGGTATTGGATTTGACGGAGTAGGCAGATGGCAAGGAAAGACGAGCCGATAATAACGTGTAGGCCATGGAAACCAGTTGCTACAAAGAAAGTTGAGCCATAGACTCCGTCGGCAATGGTAAATGGGGCTTCATAGTATTCTATTGCTTGAAGGGCAGTGAAATAAAAGCCTAGTAAGATAGTTAATGTGAGGGATTGGATTGCTTGTTTGCGTTCCCCTTCTATGAGGCTGTGGTGGGATCATGTTACTGTTACACCAGATGCTAGTAGGACAGCAGTATTTAGGAGTGGTACTTCAAAGGGGTCTAATGTAATAATTCCTGTTGGGGGTCAGCAACCTCCTAGTTCTGGGGTGGGGGCAAGGCTGGAATGGTAAAAAGCTCAGAAAAATCCTAGAAAGAAGAATACTTCTGAAGTAATAAAGAGAATTATTCCATATCGAAGACCTTTTTGTACTGGTGGGGTGTGATGACCTTGGAAGGTGCCTTCCCGGATAATATCTCGTCATCATTGGTATATGGTAAGTAGAAGAAGTATCAGTCCTAATGTTAGTAGGGTTATTGAGTGGAAGTGAAATCAGATTGCTAAACCAGATGTTATTAGGAGAGCAGCTACTGCGCCAGTGAGGGGCCATGGGCTTGGATCAACCATGTGATATGCGTGTGCTTGGTGGGCCATTAAACGTTTTCTTGTAGATAAAGACTTAATAGTAAGACAAATACATAAGCTTGGATAAAGGCTACTGCAATTTCTAGGAGGGTTAAAAGTACTAGGAGAATGGCGGTGAATATTGCTACGGTAGTTATGAGAGGTATTAGCGTGATTGTTGCAGTTGAGATTAGTTGGATTAATAGGTGGCCGGCTGTAAGGTTGGCTGTAAGTCGTACACCCAGGGCAAGGGGTCGAATGAATAGACTAATAGTTTCAATGATAATTAGGATTGGGATTAGAGGGGTGGGGGTTCCTTCAGGAAGAAGATGGCCTAGGGCTGCTGTAGGTTGATTTCGTATTCCAATAATAATTGTGGCTAGTCAGAGTGGGACGGCTAAACCCATATTTAGTGATAATTGGGTCGTAGGTGTAAATGTATAGGGTAGGAGGCCTAGTATATTTAGTGTAAGAATAAAAATTATTAGAGAGGCAAGGATTATTGCTCACTTATGTCCACCAGGGCTTAGAGGAGTAAGTAGTTGTTGTGTAAAGGTTTTAATGAATCAACTTTGGATGGAGATTAGTCGGTTGTTTAAGTAGCGGCTAGTGGGGGATGGGACTAATATTCAGGGGAGAGTTAATGAGATGGCAATTAATGGGATGCCTAAGTGTGTGGGGCTTATGAATTGGTCGAACAGGTTTAGTGCCATGGTCAGTTTCAAGTGTCTGATTTAAGGTTTTCGGTGCTTAGTATTGTGGTGTCATTTGTAAATGTGTGGTTTAGAATTTTAGGGGGAATTACTGTTAGGAAAATTAGTCATGAAAATACAAGAATGGCAAATCATGGGGCGGGGTTTAATTGAGGCATATCACTAGAGGTGGTTGGGGGCCACCAATCTTTAGCTTAAAAGGCTAATGCTAGTCCCAGTTTAGCTTCCTAGTGAGGCGTCTTCAAGTATTAAAGAGGATCAATTTTCAAAGTGTTCTAGGGGGACGGCTTCTACAACAATTGGTATAAAGCTGTGGTTAGCACCGCAGATTTCAGAGCACTGTCCGTAGAATACTCCAGGGCGGGAGGTAATAAAGGATGTCTGGTTTAGTCGTCCTGGAACAGCGTCTATTTTAATTCCTAGTGCTGGGACGGCTCAGGAGTGAAGGACATCTTCGGCTGATACTAGTACTCGGATAGGGGATTCTACTGGGATAACTATTCGATGATCTGTTTCAAGTAGTCGAAATTGTCCGGGAGACAGGTCTTGTGTGGGGATTATATATGAGTCAAAGGCTAAGTTTTCATAATCGGTATACTCATAGCTTCAGTATCATTGATGACCTATGGCTTTTACAGTAAGATGGGGGTCGTTGACTTCATCCATCAGGTAAAGGATTCGTAGGGATGGGAGGGCAATTAGGATAAGAATAACTGCTGGGAGAATGGTTCAAATAATTTCGATTTCTTGGGAGTCTAAAATGTATTTATTAGTGAGCTTGGTTGTAACTATTACAACAATAATATATAGGACTAGAGTGCTAATTAGGAAAACAATTATTAAGGCATGGTCATGAAAGTGTAGAAGTTCTTCTATTACAGGGGAGGCCGCGTCTTGGAATCCTAGTTGTGAGGGATGTGCCATTAAGCCATTGGGCTTAAGGTACGCAGGAGTTTAACCTACAATTCTGTCTTGACAAGGCAGGGTAATATTTTTACTAGTATCTTATAGAAGAAAGTGACAGAGGGGTTATGTAGCTGGCTTGAAACTAGTTTATGGGGGTTCGAGTCCCTCCTTTCTCGTTAGTTTGTTTTTACTTGTACAAAGGCTGGTTCTTCAAATGTATGGTAAGGGGGTGGACATCCATGTAGTCATTCTGCGTTTGTGGAGGTTAATTCAACAGAGAGAACTTCTCGTTTGGCAGTAAATGCTTCTCATAGGATATACAGGAATATTACAACTGCTACTAGGGAAATTAAAGAGCCAATTGATGAAATAATATTTCATAATGAATAAGCATCTGGGTAATCTGAGTATCGTCGTGGCATCCCGGCCAGGCCTAAAAAGTGTTGAGGGAAGAAGGTTAAATTAACACCTAAAAATATTGTTCCAAAGTGAATTTTTGTTCAGGTGTCGTGTATTGTGTAACCTGTGAAGAGGGGGAATCAGTGAACGAAGGCTCCCATGATAGCAAACACAGCTCCTATCGACAGGACGTAGTGGAAGTGAGCTACTACATAGTATGTATCGTGTAGTACAATGTCTAGTGATGAGTTGGCTAGAACAATTCCAGTTAATCCTCCAACTGTGAAGAGAAAGATGAAGCCGAGTGCTCATAGTAGGGGGGTTTCTCATTTAATTGAGCCTCCGTGTAGTGTAGCAAGTCAGCTAAAGACTTTAACTCCGGTTGGGATTGCAATAATTATTGTTGCAGATGTAAAGTATGCTCGGGTGTCTACGTCTATTCCTACTGTAAATATGTGATGGGCCCACACGATGAAACCTAGGAGACCAATGGCCATTATAGCTCATACTATTCCTATATAACCAAATGGTTCTTTTTTACCTGAATAATAGGCTACAATGTGGGAAATTATTCCGAACCCTGGTAAAATTAGGATATATACTTCTGGATGGCCAAAGAATCAAAAGAGATGTTGGTAAAGGATTGGGTCTCCTCCTCCTGCGGGGTCAAAGAAGGTAGTATTAAGGTTTCGGTCTGTTAATAGCATTGTAATACCGGCGGCTAGAACTGGGAGGGAGAGAAGTAAGAGTACGGCAGTAATTAGAATAGCTCAAACAAATAAAGGTGTTTGATATTGTGAAATGGCTGGAGGTTTTATATTAATAATAGTTGTGATAAAATTGATGGCTCCTAGAATTGACGAAACTCCTGCTAGGTGAAGGGAGAAGATAGTAAGATCTACGGAGGCCCCTGCGTGTGCGAGGTTTCCAGCAAGAGGGGGATAAACAGTTCATCCTGTTCCTGCTCCTGCTTCAACTCCTGATGAGGCAAGAAGAAGTAGGAAGGATGGAGGGAGGAGTCAGAAGCTTATATTATTTATTCGGGGGAATGCTATGTCGGGAGCTCCAATTATTAGTGGAACAAGTCAGTTTCCAAAGCCTCCGATTATGATTGGTATTACTATAAAGAAAATTATTACAAAGGCGTGGGCGGTAACAATAACATTATAAATTTGGTCATCGCCTAGAAGGGCCCCGGGTTGAGCTAGCTCTGCCCGAATTAGCAGGCTAAGGGCGGTTCCAACTATCCCGGCTCAGGCACCAAATACTAGGTAGAGGGTGCCAATGTCTTTATGGTTGGTTGAGAAAAATCAGCGTGTGATTGTCACAGGTAGGGTGGTCGAGGGTTAGGCGGTGGATTGTAGCTCCATAAACAAAGGTTCAAGTCCTTTTCCTACCATCAGCTCTGTAGTGTATAACATATTGGATTGCAAATCCAAAGATGCAGATTAGCGTCTGCCGGGGCTTTCCCCGCCTTTTGGCAGGGGGCGGGGAAAGTAGATGAATGCTCGTTGGTTTGAGTGCCTAGCTGTTAACTAGGAGTTTGTAGGATCGAGGCCTTCTCATCTAGTAAGGCTTTAGCTTAATTAAAGTGTCTGGGTTGCATTCAGAAGATGTGGGGTAGAGTCCTGCAAGTCTTATTCAGAGATTAGGAGATTTTCACTCCTACTTAAAGCTTTGAAGGCTTTTGGTCTTATTATTATCCTAAATCTCTAGTTAAGGAGTGTTTGGGCTGTGGGGGTTAGTGGTAGGAGTAGGAGGGTTATGGTTATTAAAATAGTGAGGGGAATTGTGTTTTGTGTATTTGGTAGACGTCAGGGGGTAGAGGAGTTGTTAGTGTTTGGAGAAATTGTGAGGGCTATGGCGTAACATAGGCGTAGATAGAAATAGAGGCTTAGTAGAGCACTTAGTGCTATGATGGTTGCGGTTAGGGGGAGATTTTGAATAGCGAGTTCTTGTAGGATTAGTCATTTTGGTATAAATCCTGTCAGAGGGGGGAGGCCTCCTAATGATAGTAGGGCAAGGGTGGCAGTGGTTGTAATGATTGGGGCTTTGGGTCAGGTTGTTGCTAGTGTATTGATCTTTGTGGCGGACAATAATTTAAATGTTAGGAATGTTGCGGAGGTTATTACGATGTATAAGAGGAGGGTTAAGATGGTTAGTTGTGGTTTAAATTGGACAATAATGATTATTCAGCCTAGGTGAGCGATGGATGAATAGGCTAGGATTTTTCGTAGTTGGGTTTGGTTGAGGCCTCCTCAGCCGCCGATGAATGTTGATAGTAGGCCGAGGGCGGTTAATAGTTGGGGGTGAGTTGTTTGGGCTATTTGAATAATTAGTGCAAAGGGTGCTAGTTTTTGTCAGGTGGCTATGATTAGTCCTGTGGAAAGGTCTAGTCCTTGTATTACTGGGGGCATTCAAAAGTGTATAGGGGCTAGTCCTACTTTTAGTGCTAGTGCCATGGTGACTAGTGTAATTGCAATAGGGTGACTTAAGTAGTAGATGTTTCATTCTCCTGTGGATCAGGCATTGATAGTGCTAGCGAATAGGATTGTGGCTGCGGCAGTGGCTTGAGCTAGGAAATATTTAGTGGTTGCTTCTACTGCTCGTGGGTGGTGGTGTTGGGCTATTAGGGGTAAAATTGCTAATGTGTTGATTTCAAGGCCTATTCAGGCTAGGAGTCAATGAGAGCTCATAAATGTTAGGGTTGTGCCTAGGCCTAAGCTGGATAATAGGATTATTAGGATGTAGGGGCTCATTGGTAAGAGAAGGATTTTAACCTACATTTTTGGGGTATGGGCCCAAAAGCTTAATTTAGCTGATCTTACTAGAAAGTGGTGTAATGGGAGCACTTGGGGTTTTGATCTCCAGGATGAGGGTTCGAATCCCTTCTTTCTAAGGAGCTGGGAGGATTTTAGCCTCCATAAATCACTCTATCAAAGTGGTCCTTGGGCATTCAGGCACAGTTCCTTATAGTTGGGGTGGTAAGCCTGTGAATGCGATTGGTAGGGCAGCATGTCATAGGATTAGGGCAAGGGTTATTGGTAAAAAATTCTTTCAGACTAGGTGTATAAGCTGGTCATATCGGAAGCGGGGGTAGGAGGCACGCACTCATAAAAATAGTATGGAAAGTAGTGCGGCTTTTATTATAATATTGATGGAGGCAAGTTCGGGAGTAGTGGGGGTATAAGTTGCGCCTAAGAATAGAATGGTTGATAGTGTGTTTATGAGGAGGATATTGGCATATTCGGCTAGGAAAAATAGTGCGAAAGGACCTCCTGCATATTCCACATTGAATCCGGAGACTAGCTCTGATTCTCCTTCTGTGAGGTCGAAGGGGGCTCGGTTTGTTTCGGCTAGGGTGGAAATATATCATATGGCGGCGAGAGGTCAAGCTGGGAGGAGTAATCAAATTGTTTCTTGAGTTGTGTTGAATATTTGTAGGGTAAAGCCTCCGGTAAAAATAATGATGGATAGTAAAATTAGGCCTAGGCTAACTTCATAAGAGATGGTTTGGGCAACTGCTCGGAGGGCGCCTATTAAGGCGTATTTTGAATTAGAGGCTCATCCTGATCCTAGGATAGAGTAGACTGCTAGGCTTGAGAGGGCTAGGATAAATAGTATGCCTAGGTTTAAATCAATAATGGGGTGGGGTAGGGGTATGGGTGCTCATAGTATTAGGGCGAGGGTGAGAGCTAGTATTGGGGTGGCGAGGAATAGAAATGGAGAAGAGGTGGAGGGACGTAGGGGTTCTTTAATGAATAGTTTAATACCATCTGCGATTGGTTGTAGGAGTCCGTAGGGGCCTACTACATTAGGACCTTTGCGTAGTTGTATATATCCTAAGACTTTTCGTTCAAGTAGGGTTAGGAAGGCGACTGCTAATAGGATGGGGATGATGCAGGCTAAGGGGTTGATTAGGTGGGTAGCCAGTAGGGTTATCATAATTAAGAGGAGGATTTGAACCTCCGATTGAAAGGGCTTAGGCCTTTTGCAATTACCGGGCTCTGCCATCTTAATAATCTTATCTTGATGGATGGGGTATGCCCTCCTTTTATTTAATTAAGTTGTTGTCATTAAGTTGGGGTGGGGCGTATTGGTAATATGGGCCCCTCTTTTCCGGTCCTTTCGTACTGGGGAAAGTGGCATTACAGATAGAAACTGACCTGGATTGCTCCGGTCTGAACTCAGATCACGTAGGACTTTAATCGTTGAACAAACGAACCCTTAATAGCGGCTGCACCATTAGGATGTCCTGATCCAACATCGAGGTCGTAAACCCCCTTGTCGATATGGACTCTGAAAGGGGATTGCGCTGTTATCCCTAGGGTAACTTGGTCCGTTGGTCGGCGGGTGGCCGGATCTTTGTGGTCAGAAGTTCTGTGACTTAGAGATGTCTTTCTTGGTTCTGGAGGTGGGTCCAGTCCTCATGGGAGCTTTATTTTCTCCCGCGGTCGCCCCAACTAAAGACTAGGATCAGGTGTTATTTGGTTTAACTTGGTTTAAGTTCTTGACATAATTGATCTGGAGTCTTAAGCTCCAAAGGGTCTTCTCGTCTTGTATTATTATGTCCGCTTCTGCACGGACAGATCAATTTCATTGACTTAAAAAGGGAGACAGTTAAGCCCTCGTTCTACCATTCATACAGGTCTTCATTTAAAAGACAAGTGATTGCGCTACCTTCGCACGGTCAAAATACCGCGGCCGTTTAACTTGTCACTGGGCAGGCGAGACCTCCTATACATTGGTTTTTGCGGGAGGCGATGTTTTTGGTAAACAGGCGAGGCTTGTGTTTGCCGAGTTCCTTCCTTTTTTTTTAGTCTTTCCTCTAGAAATTAGGCCTTCCAGTGTGGGGGTAACGATTGGATTGTGTGGGGTTTGCTTGTTGTTTAGTTAGGTCATATTGCCCTCTTTGATTGGGTTCGGTAATTGCTAGTGGGTGGTCCGATCTAGCATACACATAGGCCGAGGAGAGGGGGTTTCCCCTCTTATTACTCATTTTAGCAGTGTCTCTTCCATGGTGGCATGGAAGGGCCTAATATTGTTAGGGGTTTTAGATTAAATATTTGGATAGTGGATTTTAGTCCGCAGGAGCTTTAACGCTTTCTGTTCAGATGGCTGCTTTTAGGCCCACTGGAGCGGGTATCTTATTTAGTATAATCTTTAACCTCCTGGTTGAGGTTGTGTCCTATTTCAAAGGGGCTGTACCCCCTTTGACTAACTCTCACATGTTTCTTTGGCTCGTGTTTGGTAGGTAATTGTGAGTTAAGGAGTGTGAGGCTGAACTTCTATCCATTTCTTAGGCAACCAGCTATAACTAAGTTCGGTAGGTCTGTCACCTCTACCCGGGGATCTTCCCACTCTTTTGCCACAGAGACGGGTTGGCCCTAATTAATAGGCTGTCCCGGGGTAGCTCACTTAGTTTCGGGGGTTTGAACTAAAGTACTCTTTGCTCAGGGGAACTAGCTAAATCATGATGCAAAAGGTACGAGGATTAGTCTCTGCTTTGTTGTGCTTTTATGATTTATTTCATTTCTCTTTCAGCGTTCCCTTGCGGTACTTTTATTATTGCTATGAAGAGCCCTTTCTGTCTCACATACTTAGGCGGTAAAATGTTTTAGTTTGGGGTTGTTGTGGTTTTATTAGGTATGTTAATGTTGGTTTAGTAGTTTAGGTAGTTAAGCTAGCTGTATAGCTCAGGATGATCCAATTTGCATGGATGTCTTCTCGGTGTAAGGGAGATGCTTAGCTGTCTCAGCCACATCCTGATTATTCCAAGTGCACCTTCCGGTACACTTACCATGTTACGACTTGCCTCCCCGTGGAGGGATTTGTGTTATTAGGAATGTTAGGTTTAGATGAAGTGGGGGAGAGTGACGGGCGGTGTGTGCGCGCCTCAGAGCCTAATTCAAAAAGACTCTCTATTTATTTTTTACTACTAAATCCACCTTTGGGCACCTATTTCAGGGTGCCGTCCGTGATATTCTGTTATTAGAAAATGTAGCCCATTTCTTCCCACTTCGTGCGCTACACCTCGACCTGACGTTTTTGGGTGGGCCCATTTTGCTTACTGTTAGTCCTTCACAGGGTAAGCTGACGACGGCGGTATATAGGCGGGAAAAACAAGAAGTGGTGAGGTTTAACGGGGGTTATCGGTTCTAGAACAGGCTCCTCTAGGTGGGTCTGAGGCACCGCCAAGTCCTTTGGGTTTTAAGCTGCGCTTGTAGTACCCTGGCGGATGTAAATGTAAAAATGCATCTGGGTTTAAGGCTAAGCATAGTGGGGTATCTAATCCCAGTTTGTTTCTTAGCTTTCGTGGGGTCAGGCTATGTTTAAAGCTACTTTCGTATGGGGGCTTCGTACCTTCGGAGTGCGTATGACGGCTTAGAGGGTCTTTGGCTTTATTTTGTATGTTCCTTAACCACCCTTTACGCCGTGGTTGTCAACTAGGGTCTTTCGTATAACCGCGGTGGCTGGCACGAATTTTACCGACCCTTTTAGCTTTAACTAAGTCAAGTTTACACTTATTGCTTAATGTTTATTACTGCTGAGTTCCCTTGGGGGTGTGGCGTAAGCAAGGCGTCTTGGGCTTTTCTATTAAGTGCCTGATGCCAGCTCCTCGTCCCCGGGCGGGGAATTGAGGGCATTCTCACGGGGGTGCGGATACTTGCATGTATAAATTGGGCTAAAGCTGACAATAAAGTCAGGACCAAACCTTTGTGCTTGTGGAACGTTCTTAGGGTTCATCTTAACATCTTCAGTGTTATGCTTTGGCTTAAGCTACACTAGC